GCCCAATATCTGGCTTACATCTTCTATGCGAAAATGCTCAATTTTCAAAAGATCTTCTTGACTTTTATTCAAAAGGTCTAATAATGTATGTATATTGGACCCTTTGAGGCAATTATAGGTCCTGGAAGGCAATTCTGATTGGTCAATAAAAATACATTTCAATTCAATTTCTTTTTTGTTTTTTCTTAGTTTATCCAATCCATCATGAAAAGTAAAAAAGGGTAAAGTAGCCCTATTTTGATTGTCCTCTAAATTTTTGTCTTGTTCTTCTGCATGTAGAAAAGGAATAAATAAATCAATCAAATTACGGGAGGCTTCGTAGAGTGCTTCTTTAGGAGTTAAACTTCCATTCGTCCATATTTCGAGAAAAAGTATCTCTTGTTTTTCATTCCCATTCCCATAAGAATGAATACTATGATTTGCATTTCGAACAGGCATGAATACGGCATCTATAGGATAACCTCCTTCCTGAGCGTTATTTGGTGTTTTCATACGATATCCGCGGTTCCTCTCGATTTGTAATCCAATACACAAATCAACGGGTTCTGTCAGGCTAGCTATATGCTGTGTAGTATCAACGATTTCCACGGAAGGCGGTGAGATGATGTCTTGAGCAGTTACATATCCAGGACCCTTGACGCAAATAGATGCGTCGCGAGTTCCATACAGATTACTTCTCAATACAATTTCTTTCAAATTCATTAAAATTTCATGTACTGATTCTTCAATACCTACTATGGTAGAATATTCGTGTGGTATCTTTTCAGATTTTACGCGTGTGATACATGTTCCTTCTATTTCTCCAAGCAAAGCCCTTCGCATCGCGATGCCTATTGTATCGGCTTGACCTTTCATAAGCGGAGACAGAATAAAACGCCCATAATAAAGACGCCTACTGTCTGCTCTTGATTCAACACACTTCCACTGTAGTGTCCGAGTAGATACTGCTACTTCCTCTCGAAGCATAGTAATTTTATTTGATCAGATCATTGAATCATTTATTTCTCTTGAAATCCGTTCAATTCTTGTTTCTATACGCGCCTTTTTTTAGGAGGCCTACATCCATTATGCGGCATAGGGGTTACGTCTCTGACAAAACTTAATAGTATACCACTTCTACGAATGGCTCGTAATGCTGCATCTCTCCCAAGACCCGGACCTTTTATCATGACTTCTGCTCGTTGCATACCCTGATCTACTACTGTACGAATAGCATTTGCGGCTGCGGTTTGAGCAGCAAATGGCGTCCCTCTTCTTGTGCCCCTGAAGCCACAAGTACCGGCTGAGGACCAAGAAACCACCCGGCCCCGTATATCTGTAACCGTTACAATGGTATTGTTGAAACTTGCTTGAACATGAATAACTCCTTTTGGTATTCGACGTCCATTCTTACGTGAACCAATGTGTCCATTCCTGCGTGAGCCAATTCTTGGTATGGTTTTTGTCATATTTTATCATCTCATAAATATGAGTCAGAGATATACGGATATATCCATTTCATGTCAAAACAGGCCCTTTATTTGATTTGTGTATTGGGTCCTTTGTAGAGTCCCTTTTAAGAAAGATTATCCCTGTCTCTGTTTATGCCTCGGGTTGGAACAAATTACTATAATTCGTCCCCGCCTACGGATCAGTCGACATTTTTCACAAATTTTACGAACGGAGGCCCTTATTTTCATATTTGTCATTCCTTACCTTAATTCTGAATCTACTTTTTGGAAGAAAATAAGTCTCTTGAAATTTTGAACCTCCAATTGTATCCGCACGAGAGGGATGCTGAAAAAGCCGCTTAATTTAATCATTCGAATCTTTGTTGCGGAGTCTATAAATTATGCGCCCCCTGGTTGAATCATAACGACTTACTTCAATTTTCACTCTATCGCCCGGCAGTATCCGTATAAAACTACGTCGGATCCTTCCTGAAACATAACCTAGAATCAGATCTTCATTATCTAAACGAACCCGAAACATACCGTTGGGAAGTGATTCAGTAATTAAACCTTCATGAATCCATTTTTGTTCTTTCATTCCAGGTAACCCCCTTGAATTATCAACTAATGGAGGAGGAGTGATATTAGACAACCCGCCTTTCCTTTTTTTTTTCACAAAACAAAATAGGAAGTTACGGGTGCAATTCGGATACCAGAAAGGTCACCATATATAACACAAAATTTCTCCTCCGATTCCTTCTAGTCGAGCCTCTCGGTCTGTCATTATACCCCGAGAAGTAGAAAGAATTACAATACCCATTCCTCCTAAAATCCTAGGAATTCTCCGACGGTTGGAATAGATTCGTAGGCCGGGTCGGCTTATACGTTTTAAAACAGTTCTATATGGTCCTTTTCTATTCCTTCTATGTCGCAGAGTTGAAACCAAGAAATTTTTATTGCTTGCTCGATGTTTTCTCACATTTTCGATAAAGCCTTCTCGTAGAAGTATTTTAACAATGTTTTCGGTGATATTTGTAGATGCTATTCGAACCGTTCCTTTTTTATCCATGTCAGCATTTCGTATAGAAGTTATTATTTCGGCAATAGTGTCCCTACCCATGATGAACTATAATTATTGGTGCCTCCGCGTTTTTATATAAGCAACATGCTCTGCTTTTTTATTCTTTTTTTTATGAATTATTCATTTTTATGAATTATTAAAGGTATATGCGTGAGAAACAATCTACTAATGCATTCTACTAATTAATTGAATCTAATTCAGATACCCCATTATTTTATGTTCTCATCTATTAGTATTTATAATACCTCAGGGGCTAATGAGACTATTTTAGTAAAATTCAACTGTCTCAATTCCCGGGCGATCGCACCAAAAACTCGAGTTCCTTTTGGATTTCCTTCTTGATCAATGACAACTGCTGCATTGTCATCATATTGTATTATCATACCATTGTCACGCTTGAGTTCTTTACATGTACGTACAATTACAGCTCGGATCACTTCTGATCTTTGTAGAGGCATATTTGGCACTGCTTCTTTGATTACAGCAACAATAACGTCACCAATATAAGCATATCGGCGATTGCTGGCTCCTATGATTCGAATACACATTAATTCTCTAGCCCCGCTGTTGTCCGCTACATTTAAATAGGTCTGAGGTTGAATCATATTATTATTTTTTTATCTTTTTTTTCTTTCAATGCAAAGCAAAGGGCGAAGAAAAAAAAGAAGAAATATTGTTTGTCCATAAATAAATAAACTGCGGTTTTTTCACCACAAAGGCCCCTTTACTTTCGTTCCACATCCCTATCCCGAAATAATGAATTGAGTTCGTATAGGCATTTTGGACGCAGCTATAGAAATAGCTTCTCTAGCTACAATTTCTGATACTCCACCCATTTCATAAAGTATTCGACCCGGTTTAACGACGGATACCCAATATTCGGGGGATCCTTTCCCCGAACCCATGCGTGTTTCGGTAGGCCTTACTGTAACAGGTTTGTCTGGAAATATACGTACCCATATTTTTCCACCACGACGCGCATATCGTGTCATGGCTCGTCGCCCCGCTTCTATTTGTCTAGATGTGATCCAAGCCGGTTCAAGTGCCTGAAGGGCGTATCCACCGAAACAAATTTGATTGCCTCGATAAGATATTCCCTTCATTCTTCCTCTATGTTGTTTACGAAATCTGGTTCTTTTTGGGTTATAGTTGATGGTTGTTTCTCAATGCCATCTCTACTGCAGAACCGGACATGAGAGTTTCTTCTCATCCAGCTCCTCGCGAATGAAACGATTCAATAATATTACAGATATATATATATATATATAAATAAATATATATTATATAACGTAATTGTCTTTTATAATTAATGAATCTTCATTTTTACCTTTATTGAATCGCCCAAAACTTAGCAACCCAATAAGGCTTTCGCGGGCGAATATTTGCTCTTTCAACATCCCTTTCATTCGTAGTAGCATCCCGCGACCTATCAGAATAAATGAATTGGTTCTTGGCTCGTTCCGCCATCCCACCCAATGAATCATTAGGATTCGTTTTCAAGGGAATCTTCCGCAGTCACAGGTTCTGTCGTTCCCATCGCTTCTCGATTAATGGCTAGGCCCGAACTCTGCAATGGAGCTCCTAATAAAATTTGTTCCTGAATCAATCTTCTCAGTCTTTATTGACTCGATGCTCTTTATTATTTTTATTTTTATTAGGAATTGGATTCATCTAATTATTAATTGGAGTAGATAAGTTCCTTATTGAAATAGGATAAGGAAAAAATCCCTCCCCAAGCTGTGCCTGCATTTTTAATTGCAATGGACGAATCAAATATAGTATATATTAATGCTTTATTACTTAATGCTTTATTACACTGCCTTTTTTTATGAGATAGTTCATAGACCATACATATTGGAATAATATATCATTGCTATTCTTTTTCTTTCTTTCTCTCACCCTTCCATCTATCCATATCCCTTTGTTTTTTCTTTCACAACCTTAATAATCTGATTTATTTTTCTTTATATGTAAAAAAGATTTCAGTTGCTACAACAATATGATCGATACATCATATCATATAGTGACTGGTTCCTTGGATCCAGATAATACGAAGCAATGAGCTGGTTATTAGTTATATAGTTATTAGTTCATACTGGGGGACAGTCCCTTGTTTTTTAATCCTAACCCTAAATAAAAAACCAACGAGTCACACACTAAGCATAGCAATTAGATGGAGTCAATCAAATTGTTATTAAACCCTATAGAATTAAGAGAATTAAGAATTATAAAAATTAGAATTTGTTTGATTGAACGGAAAAAAATAAACGAGTTTGTGATTTTTTATTCAATTGCCGGATGGATTAAATAGAAAGACAACCAAAGGACCATTATTCCTCGCCTGCAAATATCCAAATTTTTATTCCTAATGCCCCGTAGATAGTTCGAACTGTATAGGAACAATAATCAATTTTAGCTCGAATGGTTTGTAGGGGAACCCTACCTTCTCTGACCCATTCGACACGTGCAATTTCTTTTCCATCGATACGCCCTGAAATTTGTACTTGAATTCCTTTTGTATCTGCTTGTTCAGTTAATTCAATAGCTTTTTTCATTGCCTTTCGGAATGAAACTCTATTCTTTAATTGTCCGGCTATAAATTCTGCAAGAATGTTAGGTTGTCCATAAGGTTTTGCAACTCTTGTGATAGCAATGTTAAGTTTTCGGTTCACAGAATTAAATTCTTTTTGTACATTTCTCTGTAATTCTTCGATTCCTCGTGGACTGCCCTCTATTAACAATTTTGGGAATCCCATATATATTATGACCTGGATCAGATCGATTCTTTTTTGAATCTTTATGCGTGAAATTCCCTCGACACCAGAGGATATTTTCATATTTTTTTGTACATAATTCTTGATACAATCCTGTATTTTTTTATCTTCCTGGAGACCTTCGGAATAACTTTTTGGTTGTGCAAACCAAACAGAATGATGACTTTGGGTTGTACCCAGTCTGAAACCGAGTGGATTTATTTTTTGTCCCATAACACCTCGCTGTCTCTATAAGGCCATATCATTTCTCTATTAGTCCATGTCATTCTGTTCCGATATAGCATATGATCCATCATATATAGATACCTCTCTCTGACATCTGTATACTTATCTTTATATATCCATCCATATTTTCTTAACCATATGAAATAGTTTTTATCTTTAGATATATCTTGCAATACAATAGTTATATGACAGCTGGGTCTTTTTATCGGATAACTACGCCCTCTAGCTCTGGGTTTTAACTTTTTCATGATAGTACCCTCATTAACTTCGGCTTGACTAATGATTAAAGCCGTTTCGTTGAAACCCATATTGTGACTAGCATTTGCTGCCGCAGAATAAACTAATTTAAAAATCGGATAGCATGCTCGATAAGGCATGAGTTCTAATATCATAAGCGTTTCCTCGTAGGTACGCCCACGAATCTGATCAATTACTCTTCGCGCTTTATGAGCAGACATACGTATATGTTGACCTAAAGCGTATACTTCTACATCCGGGTCACTCTTTATCATAAGGTTCACCTCCCACCAATAAACGACGAGCACCCATATTAACTTTATTAATTAACGACGAGATTTATTATCGTTTCTCGCGTGCCCCCGGAAATTCAGAGTAGGTGCAAATTCTCCCAATTTGTGACCTACCATACGATCCGTTATATAAATAGGCAAATGTTCCTTTCCATTATGAATAGCAATTGTATGGCCGATCATTGTGGGTATAATGGTAGATGCCCGGGACCAAGTTACGATTGTATCTTTTTCTGCCCTCATGTTGAGCTTTGAAATTTTTCCCAATAAATGATTAGCTACAAAAGGATTTTTTTTTAGTGAACGTGTCACAGCTAATTACTCCTATCTTTTTTTTTTTTTTTGTGAGGAAACATATTCTATTTTCAATATTCTCCTATTTACTACGGCGACGAAGAATCAAACTATCACTATATTTATTCCTTTTTCTACTTCTTCTTCCAAGCGCAGGATAACCCCAAGGGGTTGTGGGTTTTTTTCTACCAATTGGGGCCCTCCCTTCACCACCCCCATGGGGATGGTCTACAGGGTTCATAACGACTCCTCTTACTACAGGACGCTTACCTAACCAACGCTTAGATCCGGCTCTACCCAAACTTTTCTGGTTCACCCCAACATTACCCACTTGTCCGACTGTTGCTGAGCAGTTTTTGGATATCAAACGGACCTCCCCAGATGGTAATTTTAATGTGGCCGATTTACCCTCTTTTGCAATCAGTTTCGCTACAGCACCCGCTGCTCTCGCTAATTGTCCACCCTTTCCAAGTGTGATTTCTATGTTATGTATGGCCGTGCCTAAGGGCATATCGGTTGAAGTAGATTCTTCTTTTTGATCAATCAAAACCCCTTCCCAAACTGTACAAGCTTCTTCCAAAGCATACGGCTTTCTGGATGTATATGATATCTAGACAGATGGATCTCATATGAATCGTATGATGAAGTACCACATGAGTGGATATATAGGAATCCAAATCTGCCGAATCACTCATGTTATGATCTTCTACATCCTAGGTCTCTCCGTTCCTTCATCTGGCTTATGTTCTTCATGTAGCATTCAGACCGAATGACTCTATGAAATTACGTCGATACTTCCACATATTACGGGTAACGTAGGAGACATATCTATTTTTCCCCGGGGGTAGAATTACCACTGCTTAGCTTTCAATTCGCCTCTGACCATCAAATGAAATGTGAATAACCCGTCCTCCTCTCTTTGAAACAAGGGGTGCTTCCGGCTCTGTCGGTGCTTCAAACAATTTTGTCTTCTCCATATTACTATATCTCTAGAGTCAATAATTTTATATGAGGAACTACTGAACTCAATCACTTGCTGCCGTTACTCTTCAGTTTTCTGTTGAGGTCTATCCCGTAGAGGTACTCAAATTGGATCAGTGATCGATTTCTAGGTTTCGTTGTAAACCTAATTGGTTACTTCCAATTACGTAAATCAATGGTTCAAA